GGATATTTTAAGAAGTGAACATCTCTCTTAGTAGCGGGATCTGGAGAAAGAATAGGAAAGGTAATTTCACTATATTTCTGACCAGGAACAGGGCCTACCACAAGAATATTTTTTTTTGTGGGACGATAGTTTTGAAAAGACAGATTACCTATCTTTTCTTTAATCTCGGGCGAAATACGATCTGGAGGGGCCAATTCAAAACCCTCCGGTAAAATAAGAACAGCCCCCACATTCAAAGCCCCCTTTTTACCATTAGCAAGAACTTGTTTCACTTGCTTATCATAAGGAATTCGAACAACTGCTTCAAATACAGTATCCGGAAGTACCGCTTGTGGAACCTCAATATCTACGGGCTTATTAGCTAAATGGCAATTGGCACATACAATACGGCCGGTAGCTTCTCGCGGATTTTCATAACCCTGCTGGGCAAAAATGGGATATGCATTTGAAATGGGTGCTCGAGTTATTATATATATCATGAGCAATACGGAAATGGATCGAGTAATCTCTTCCTTTATCCAAGAAAAAGCATTTCTAGTTTGCATGGTCCAATAATTGATCCTGAAAATTTCTACAATAAGATTAGGTAGGTTACTGGCATTAGTTCCCTATCCATGATTCTGCTATTTACTGAAATAATTTTCCTAGAATATAGGAAAAATACGAGTAGAAAGAAAAAGAATAAGTGAATTTTTGAATGTTTAGCTTTTATATACAAAAAAACAAACTTTATAATTGGATCAGTGGATCGTTTTTTCACTCATTCATTGAATGATAAATCACTACAAGCGATGGAGATACGCGATTTAAATAACAGAAAATCCAATATTTAAAAATGGTATCTAAAATGACTGGAAAAGTGGAAACAAGACCAGATATAATTTGATCATTCTGAGTAAATCCAAAATCCTTATAGACAGAACCAATCATTAGTTCCCAACCATGAGTCGAATGGAATCCTATACATAAATCAGTTAATAAAAGAATAGAAAAAGCTTTTATTGTGTCACTTAAGTTATATAGGAATTCTTGAACCCAAGAGTTAAGAATAATGAGTTCTTTATTACCCAGAATAGAATAACCACTTAGAAAAAGGAAACAGATTATATTTGTCGAGAAGTGCAAAATCGTATGGATACGATCTTGGTTGTGCGTCTTGATCAATTGGATGGTTTCCTTGTAGATTCCGATACGAAGGTTTTGTAAACGTGTTTCAGGGTATTCCTTTAGCATTTCATCCAAGAGGAAGAGTTCCTCGAATTCTATGAATTTTTTTAAAATACTTTTTTCTTGAATGAGATTCAAGACAATTTCGGATTGTTTAGTATTCCACCAATTAGTAACCCAAGATTCCAGACTTTTCTTAAATGTAAAAGAGATGCACCAGGGCAAAAAGACTATAGATGTAAGACATAGAAGGGGAATGAATGCTTTCTTTTTTGCCATTTTTCGTCTTTAATGAACTCAGCTTCATCTCATTTGTCAACTCTATATGATAATAATTTTTCTATTAAGCATAAGTTCTATTACAAGTCATAGAGCCTATAGATAAATTGAAAATCTATTCCCGCTTTTTTTATTTGTAGTTCGGAAGTTAGTTCTTGCCTTGAATTTAGAAAAAGAATACAGAAATCAAATAAGAAAACGAAAGAATCCACTCCCAATTCGAATGAAGAAAAAAAATCTTGTTTCAAAAGCTATCAATTTAAAATAGAAAAATTTCGAAAAATAAATGCTTTCTTAGGGAAAAAAAAAGCATTTATTTTTCGAAATTTTTTTATCAAAATATTTCCATTGGTACACGCAAGAATATGGACAAGTCCCAAGCTTTTTGTATAACTTTGGCTGGAGTCCTAGAATAATCATCAATAGGAGTCAAGGGAATGGCCCCCTGTTCTCTGGTTTGCATATAAAGGATACCACTACGATACTTACTATCTTTTTTAGACCTACTATCTTTTTTAGTTTCGATTTTACTGTGTATTATGAGGGACTGAATATCGTCCATACGGACTCGGAGAAAAATACGACGATTTTTTCCAGGAAATCCGTAACGAAAAAAACACACCATTCCATTTTTTTTATCGAAAAAATCATAACCACTACCCACATTCCAAAAAATTATAAGCCACCAAGAAAAACTTAGAAAGAGACCTGCGGTTCCATAGATAGTCATCGTGACCCCTTGTGGCAAAAAAGGAACTAGCTCAGGCTCAAACTCAGACGAAATGAAAGATAAAAAATTCCTACCATAAAAACTGGAAGCTGAAATCAATAACACCCCTAATGAACCTAAAAGAATGAAAGAAGCCCAGAAGAAATCGCTTGGTTTTCGACACCCCTTTACAATGTCGATCCATCCGTCTTCTGAGCGCCAAGCATGTTGTGAGCGCCAAGCATGTTTTGACTCCCAAATCATATTTAATCCTCCTTATTAAGGCTTATATGATATTAGTATTTTCCTTTTCTTTTGTTTTTTTTAATGGAATAGTTATTCAAAAATGGAATAGGATAACAAATCCAAGCAAATGAATTTGACTTTATCTAAAAAAATATATGAGATTTGTCCCTACTGCCCATATCTAAAAAATCTTGTTTTTTTGAACATGAAGAAATAAAGAAGCCATTGCAATTGCCGGAAATACTAGGCCCACTAAAGGCACAAAAACGGAAGGTAAGTTTATCATAAAATGGGTACCTCGATTTAATATTTGTACCTGTTATTTTTTTTTATTGTTATATTAATTTCATATTTTGATTATTCTTATATTGTAATAAAGATAGTCTATAATCACTAGAATTCATATAGACTTATACTAAGTATATTTAAAAAATGATACTAAGTATAGCTAAATGAATATATATATAGATAATAAATATCTATTCCATACTCTATATATTGAGTATACATAGTAAGTATAGAATATAATAAATAAATAATAAAAGAAAAAAAATTAAAAATATTTATTAATAAAGAATATTAATAAAGAATAGAATCAAACGTACAAATAGAATCTAAAATATAAGGAATATAGAACTAAATAACTGGATGAATTTCGCCCTCTATTTCTACAAGAAACGTGTGTATGATAATACACCTTTTTATTATTCTTAGTATTTTTCTATTATTATTTTATTACTTTGATCTTGTGTGTTCTAATTTTCTTTTTGTCTCAAAATTTATTTTATTTGAAATTCAAAATAAAAACAAAAAAAAAAGAATTTAAAAAAGAATTTTAGGCTCTGCTTGATTTTTCATTTTTAGGCAAAGGAAAGAAAGCATGGAGTTGAAATAACTCACTTAGAACCTCCTTTAAAGGATTACGTGGTACGATTGAATCAAATAAGCCCTTTTGGAATAAAAATTCAGCCGATTGTGAACCTTCAGGTACTTCCTTATTCAACGTTTGTTCAATTACTCTTTTACCCGCAAATGCAATGTAAGCATTTGGTTCGGCAATAATGATATCCCCCAACATGCCAAAACTAGCTGTCACCCCACCAGTAGTAGGAGATGTAAGGATCGATACATAGAATAACTTTTGATTGATTTGATAATCATATAAAGCAGAAGAGATTTTAGCCATTTGCATCAAGCTCAAACTTCCTTCTTGCATACGCGCTCCTCCGGACGCACATACTAGAATAAGAGGTAAAAGTTGATTGGTAGCATATTCGATCAACCGAGTGATTTTCTCACCCACTACGGATCCCATACTACCCCCCATAAACTGAAAATCCATAATACCAATTGCTACAGGAATACCGTTTAGTTGACCTGTGCCTGTTTGAACAGCCTCCGTTAATCCTGTCTTTTTTTGATAAGAATCAATACGATTTTTATAAGGTTCCTCTTCCGAATGAAATTCAATGGGATCCAGAGAGACCATGTCTTCATCCATAGGATTCCAAGTACCTGGATCAATCGAAAGTTCGATTCTATCTGAACTGCTCATTTTCAAATGATATCCACAGTGTTCACAAATATTCATTTTTGATTTCAAAATTTTCTTATAATTTAATCCATAACAATTTTCGCATTCAATCCACAAATGCTTGTATTTTTGAGTATCATCGAGATCATTAGAACTTTCTCTTTTAGTAAAATCACTATCGTTTGTATCATTTGTGCTAGTTATTATACTAGTACTCTTGCTTTCACTACTATTTCTGCCCTTACCACAAATGTAACTATTAAAGTCACTGTCATTGTATTTGTCACTATCACCTAAAATGTAACTATCAATACAGATTTGAGAACGAAGATAACTCTCAATGCAACTATTAATGTTATTATTCCAAATAGATTTAGTATCATACATGTAATGATCATCATCACTCTTAGAGCCATTGTTCAAATAGCTAGAATTCTTATAACTAGAAAAAAAACTTTCTGGTTCATTTAGAAAAGAATGATCATTGTCAATCTCAAAATTTTGATTTTCAATAGCAAAATATATGGAAAAACTTTTTCTCTTACTATCCCTAACTAAAAAAGTTTTATCAGATAGGAAATTCCGGATGTTCCTGACACCTATTAAATAATCAACATTGCTGTAACTAGAATTCTCGCTATTATTCCAACTATGAATGTTTTTATCCATATCAGTTAAAATTGGGAGGTCTTCACTTACACTGGTATTTTCAATAGGATCAAAACTATCTATTGATTTACTTAATCCACACCTGTATTCTAACTTCCTATTAAACAGCATAGAATTGAACCACCATTTTTCCATAGAGCTTTTTTCCTCTATTTACATGAAAATCGAATAGATGAATAGTCATTCGATGAAAAATCATATTAATATTTTCTTTTTAATATGATATCTCATTTATTTACTATCAATAATAAAATTTTATTAAATAAAGTATATATCACTAGGATTAATAACTGATAATAATAACGAGCGAGTGGGTATTCAAAAAAATGATTTTTTTTTCGTGAAAACCCAGAGTATTATTTCACTATATATGTCACTATATGTGCTGGAATTTTTTTTCCATTCTACTTTATTTTTTTTTATAGAAAATAATATTCGAATTTCTATTCGAATAGAAAATAATATATTAAATATTCTAAAAAGAATAATATTCTTTATTAAATTTTATTTTCAATGATTCTATTTTTGAAATGAATAAAAAAAGAAAAAAACCTCGTTGGGGATACTGTATTTATGGACGGACCCAATTACTTCATTGAGTCATTATTAATTTCCTTTTTCCTATATTCTATCTTCTAGATATATCTTCTACCTCTATCCATTTTTTGTATTTTATTTTCATTTTGAAGATCGATAAAAATCTATTTTTGTGGTTATAGAAAACAGCATTCTATGTCAATAACAAGAAATAAAAAATTAGGTATGAATAGAACAAGAGAGCGGGGGGGGGGATAAAAGAGAAAAGAGTTCTATAAATCTATATAGAAGTTATCCACACCCTCTTAAATTTCATTAATTGAATTTCGTTTGTTGATTAGGGCAAAGTTCCATAAAAACACCTGCCTTTTTTGAAATATCCTGAACAGTTCCTGTAGGTTGAGCGCCTTGTTCAAGGAAATTTAGAATAACAGGAATATTTAAATAGGTTTGATTCTTTATTGGATCATAAAAACCCACTTTCTGAAGATCTCTTCCCTCTCGTCGGGATCGAACATCAATTGCAACGATTCGATAAACGGCTCATTGGGATAGATATAGATGAACAATATACCCCCCCTCGAAACGTATAAGAAGTTTTCTCCTCGTACGGCTCGATCAAATTCAAAATTATGTCTATGTATAAAATTCTGATGTCAAATAGATCAATAAAATCAGCAAATCAATTAGACTATGATTTCAGTTTTTTTCTTATTCTTTTTCTTTCTGAAAAAAAAAAGAATAACTCTTCGTATTCGCAACCTCATACCTCAATTTGGATAACTCTCAAATAACTCAAATGAAAAGAAAGCCTTTAGGTATTTCATTTATTGAGCGGTCTCTACCCCCTTTTCTTGTTTGTCTTCTTTAGAATCTATTTGTTTTTCTTCATTCTAATAGAATTGTTTTGTTTTTCTTCATTCTAATAGAATTGTTGAGACAATTTGAAAATGGTATTTACTTGTTCCAAGATCCTTTAGCTTTTTCTTGAATCATTGGGTTTAGACATTACTTCGGGGATCTTAAATCGTTTCAAAAATGGCAGCAACATACCCATTTTTTTTCTTTCTTTCAAAGAATCATACAAATAGAAGGTTGATTCCCGCAGATACACTTTTGATCGAAATAGTTTTAGCAATTCCAATAAATTTGGATTTTTTTTTGACCTTGCTCGAATTGGATCCTTTCGATTTCTCTATCAAAAATCAACTTACGAAGTTGTTCTAACTTATTCATTTTCACTAACCTTAGATACTTGCTCCTGAAAAATAAATAAACTCGAGCTCCATCATGTACTATTTATATCATCAATCCCTCTCCCGTCCCCCAAACAATGAGTTCTAGTGGAACAGAACAAACGATGTCGAGCCAAGAGCACCCCGATTTCTATAGAATAGATTCTATCTACTAGAAATAATGGCGGATGTAAGAATCCACAGCTAATCTAATCATGTCTTTCAAGTCGCACGTTGCTTTTTTCCACATCGTTTCAAACGAAGTTTTACCATAACATTCTTTTTTAGTTTAGATCTGGTATGTAATTGATTCAATTATGAAATCGTGCATAGTCATTGATTCAATCAATATATATAATATAAAAATCTATACTTTTTATATATGACTGGACAATTGAATTTCTAAAGTACTAAAGTAAAGAAGTATAAAAAAACAAATTAACTTGATATTGTATGAATCAATTTTCTATTCTATTTTAATAGTTTGTAAATAGAAAAAATGAATTTCTTCAAAAAAAAATAGAAAGAAATATGAAATAATAATCAATATATTTATTATACAATTATCCGCAATTATTACAATAAGATTACAATAAAAAAAAATCGAGTCGTTTTTGAATCTACATCTACATATTCATAAGCGACTCGATTTACATTAGAGACGAATGATTCAAAAAAGAAAGGGTAATCTTTATTATGATATAAAATTTGTATTCAAATTGGTATATATATCATGAATAGATATGATCTGGGACGGAAGGATTCGAACCTCCGAATAACGGGACCAAAACCCGCTGCCTTACCGCTTGGCCACGCCCCATTTTCGATTCGACACTAATAAACACTATTATTGTTTGTTCGTCAATTCCAGTTCCAAAATTTTTCTATAGAAAAAATTGTTGCTAGGATTTTGATATGCATAGATATCGAATTAAAATGAATTTATTGATCATTACATAAAATTCAATTAAGATATTGTATGAAAGTATGATTTCTTCGATGTTTTATTTCAGAATGAAAAGATTTTGAACTGGATAAGTTCAAATCAAAAAAAAATATTTGGGGGTCTGATTTTATTTGATTCATTTTTTTTAGTTTTATTACTCATTTATGAATATTCATTCACATCTATAATGAATATTTATTAATATTCGTAATAAATAAGAATTCCATATTTGAATTATTTATATTTCAATTATTATCCATTTTTTTAATTATTTTCTATTTTATTATTCTATTATTTTATTATTCTATATCTATATATATTATATATATATATTTCTTTATAATTCTTTTATTTTTTCTTTAATATTTCATTCTTAATAATAATAAGAAATTAGATTATAATAAATCATATATATAATAATAATTTATAATAAATCATATATATATAATAAAATACAATAAAATATATAATAAAATACAAAAAAATAAAATATATACTAAAATACAATAAAAATAAAATACAATAAAAATGAAAATTCGAATTCAAAAAAAGCAAAAATACAATTCATTTTATTAAAGAACAAAATTTTTGTTATGCTTAATATCTTTAGCTTGGTCTGTATTTGTATTCACTCTGCCCTTTATTCAAGTAGTTTTTTCTTGGCGAAATTGCCTGAAGCCTACGCTTTTTTGAATCCAATTGTAGATTTTATGCCAGTAATACCCTTACTCTTTTTTCTCTTAGCTTTTGTTTGGCAAGCTGCTGTAAGTTTTCGATGAGATCTTTAATTTGAATAATGTCCTAAATAAATTCAGAATGTATTCGAAAACAAAAATTCGCACATTTTAACAATTTATAAGATCAGATAAGTTTTACAGTGTGAATCTTTGATTCCAATATTGAAATTTTTGGATAGACAAGAAAAATCCGGACCATCTCATCATTTCCGTTTTTTCCATTAAGAAATCCTAATCCTATTATTAGATTTGAGTCCACCACCAATACCTAGATCTCGATTGTGGATATGAAAATTTTTGATAATAGTAATTATTGGTAATGGTAATAAAAGGCTCGACTCTTAATACAAATCAATTTCCTAATTTTTTTCTATTTCCTCGAAATCACTTCATTTCTTAGAAACTTAGTATCAAAGGAAACATAATGTGAAATAGAAGAGAATCTATTCTCTTTCTCGGTCGTTTTTTTAAATTATCTTGGAGATTTTGTAATGCTTACTCTAAAACTATTTGTTTACACGATAGTGATATTCTTTGTTTCTCTTTTCATCTTCGGATTCCTATCTAACGATCCAGGACGTAATCCAGGACGTGAAGAATAACAAAATCTTTTTTGTTTTATGTGTTTTCCTTACTTGTGCTGGATTTTGAAATATTTTTCGTTTTTCTATCTATTTTACATTTTTAACTAGTAAAAAAAAGTAAACAAAATTAAACAAACAAGGACGAAAAAAAAAAAGAAGCTCCATCAGTTCAAAAGAAAAAAAATATCAAATCATCAATCAACGGAAAGAGAGGGATTCGAACCCTCGGTACAAAAATTCGTACAACGGATTAGCAATCCGACGCTTTAGTCCACTCAGCCATCTCTCCCCAATTAAAAAAAAATAGAATTATTATGTTTATGTTACATCGCATAAACAAAAAGAACAAAAAGTAGGGATTGAAAAAAACCTTCTTTATATCTTTTTTGATATCTTATCTCTCTCTTTTTTTTCTATTTTATTTCTATTCATTATTATATAATAAATATATATATTATTATAATAAATATATATTCTATTTTTTATTCTATTTTTTAGTTTGTTTTTTTATACTATACAGCCAGAGCCCAGCTAGGTACTGGAATGGCTCTTTTTTCCCATGAATCCCGGATAACAATGATTTATTTGAATGTATTTGATTTGAAAAAAACTTGTAATTAATTTAAACATGATCAAACATAAATAAAAAATGACTTTTTGATTTTATATCATTTTGGTTCTATATCATAGGAATCAAAAAGTCATTTTTTATTACTCCTTCTTTTGTTTTCGGGTAACGTATCTAAAAAAAAGAATGGAACTATGGATTCTTGCACAATGCATTTTTGTGTTATGAATTAAGTAATTTTGTCGAGATCTATCTGTCAAAATACCTTCAACAAAATCCAAAAATGAGATTCGCCCCCTTTTCTTAATTTCATTAGAAGGCACCTTACGAAAGATGTCAACATTCTATCTAATTATCATAAAAATATGCCCCTATTTCTTAAATTAGGCCTATTTCATAATTATGACTGATTCCCTTGTTCGACAAAAGATCCATTTATATACAATAATTGTATTGTAGCGGGTATAGTTTAGTGGTAAAAGTGCGATTCGTTCTATGGATCCCTTAATAGTTAAGGGATCCCTTGCGTGATTCATATCTCGATCAAAAACTTTATTTCTTACTTAAAGGGCTTTAATCCTTTATACCTCTCAACGAACGATTCGAGGAATAATATACACATTATCGTAATTTGTATACAATTTAGAATTGATTCTAAAATTATGAAACATAAGTTTTTGGAATTGGATCAAGAATCCCAATTTTTGAATATGAGTAAAGGATCCAGGGAGAAAGAGATAGAAAGTTTCTTTCTAATCGTAACTAAATCTTCCATTTTTTTATTTTGGA